TTAAAAATAAGCTAAAAAAGCTTTTGGGTTCATACCCCAAATATAAAGATATCATTCTTTTTTTTAAATTAATAAAGTGCCTGATAAAAGGATTATTCTGATAGAATAAATTATATAATTTAATATTATCTTTATTTATATTTTATAGAATCAAACTATAACTAATAATATCAAAAATTATTGTGCTTTTTACACTAAAATATAAAAATAATTAATTTATAATATATATATATATATATACAAATAAATTTTTAATTTATTTTTTATTAATTATTTTTAATTTATTTCTTATTAAATTCAAATAAAATATTTTTTTATTTTATTTTAATATTTAGAACCTTAATTTCAATTTCAGCTAATTCATGAATAGGATGTTGAATTGGATTAGAAATTAATCTTTTAAGATTTATCCCCCTAATTTCTAATTCCAATAATCTCTTATCTTCAGAAGCTTCTTTAAAATATTTTCTAACTCAATCAATTGCTTCCATTAATTTTTTATTTTCTATTTTATTAAAATTAATTATAATAAAAAATTTTGAAATAAATTTTTATTTAACAATTTTAATTAATTCCTCTATATTAATAAAAATAGGTTCTATTCCATTTCATTTTTGATTCCCCAATATTATTGAAGGATTATCCTGATTAAATTGTTTTATTTTAATATCTTGACAAAAAATTACCCCCATAATTTTATTATCATATTATATAAATAAAAATTTTTTAATATTTATTATATTATTCAATACAATTATTGGAGCAATTAGAGGTATTAATCAAACATCTTTACGAAAATTACTTTCTTTTTCTTCTATTAATAATTTAGGATGAATAATTTCTGCCATTATAATCAGTGAAAATTTATGAATATTATATTTTATTTTATATTCATTTTTTATTATAATTATATGTTTTATATTTTATCAATTAAATATTTTTTTTATTAATCAATTATTTATTTTTAATATAAATTATATAACTAAATTTTTAATATTTATAAATTTTCTTTCTTTAGGAGGATTACCTCCTTTCTTAGGATTTTTCCCTAAATGAATTATTTTAAATTTTTTATTAATTAAAAATCTTTATATTATTTCTTTTATTTTTATTTTTATAAGTTTAATTACATTATTTTTTTATATTCGAATTATTTTTTCATGTATTTTATTTAATTATTTAAAAATTAAATTTTTAAAAATTTATATTAAATCAAATACCTTAAATTATATTCTATTTTTTAGTTTAATTTCACTATGAGGAATAATTTTTAGAACTTTATTTTTTTTTTAAGGTTTTAAGTTAAATTAAACTAATAGTCTTCAAAATTATTTATAAAGATAGATTCTTCTTTAAGCCTTAATAGATATCTATTCCTTAAAATTTGCAATTTTATATCATTTTTGAATATAAGACTAATTTATTTAATAAAAAAGATTTATTCTTGTTAATAAATTTACAATTTATCGCTTAACTCTCAGCCATTTTATTTTTTCTTATTTGTATTTTAATGCGAAAATGACTTTATTCTACTAATCATAAAGATATTGGAACTTTATATTTTATTTTTGGAATTTGAGCAGGAATATTAGGTTCATCCCTAAGTTTATTAATTCGAACAGAATTAGGAAATCCCGGTTCTTTAATTGGAGATGATCAAATTTATAATACTATTGTAACAGCTCATGCTTTTATTATAATTTTTTTTATAGTTATACCTATTATAATTGGAGGATTTGGTAATTGATTAGTTCCTCTTATATTAGGAGCTCCTGATATAGCATTCCCCCGAATAAATAATATAAGTTTTTGATTATTACCTCCTTCTCTAACTTTATTAATTTCTAGAAGAATTGTAGAAAATGGTGCAGGAACTGGTTGAACTGTTTACCCCCCACTTTCATCTAATATTGCTCATCAAGGATCTTCTGTTGATTTAGCTATTTTCTCTCTTCATTTAGCAGGTATTTCTTCTATTTTAGGAGCTATTAATTTTATTACTACAATTATTAATATACGTATTAAAAATTTATCTTTTGATCAAATACCTTTATTTATTTGATCTGTAGGAATTACAGCTCTTTTACTTTTACTCTCCTTACCTGTTCTTGCAGGTGCTATTACTATACTTTTAACTGATCGAAATTTAAATACCTCTTTTTTTGATCCTGCAGGAGGGGGAGATCCTATCCTTTATCAACATTTATTTTGATTTTTTGGTCATCCTGAAGTATATATTCTAATTCTTCCAGGATTTGGAATAATTTCTCATATTATCCCTCAAGAAAGAGGAAAAAAAGAAACTTTTGGTTGCTTAGGAATAATTTATGCTATATTAGCCATTGGATTATTAGGATTTATTGTTTGAGCACATCATATATTTACAGTAGGTATAGATATTGATACTCGTGCTTATTTCACTTCAGCTACAATAATTATTGCTGTTCCAACAGGTATTAAAATTTTTAGATGATTAGCTACTTTACATGGAACTCAAATTAATTATAGCCCTTCAATATTATGAAGATTAGGATTTGTATTTCTATTTACTGTAGGAGGATTAACAGGAGTAATTTTAGCTAATTCTTCTATTGATATTACACTTCATGATTCTTATTATGTAGTAGCTCACTTTCATTATGTTTTATCTATAGGAGCAGTTTTTGCTATTTTTGGAGGATTTATCCATTGATATCCTCTTTTTACTGGATTAACTATAAATCCTTATTTTTTAAAAATTCAATTTTTAACTATATTTTTAGGAGTAAATTTAACATTTTTTCCTCAACATTTCTTAGGATTAGCAGGAATACCTCGTCGTTATTCTGATTATCCAGATAGTTATTTATCTTGAAATATTATTTCTTCTTTTGGTTCATATATTTCATTAATTTCTATAATAATAATAATAATAATTATTTGAGAATCAATAATTAATCAACGAATTATTTTATTCCCCTTAAATATACCTTCCTCTATTGAATGATTACAAAATTTACCTCCTGCCGAACACTCATATAATGAATTACCTATTTTAACAATTTTCTAATATGGCAGATTTTATGTAATGGATTTAAACCCCATTTATAAAGGTTTATCCTTTTTTTAGAAATGGCAACATGATCTAATCTTAATTTACAAAATAGAGCCTCCCCTTTAATAGAACAAATTATCTTTTTTCATGATCATACTTTAGTTATTTTAATTATAATTACTATTTTAGTTAGTTATATAATAACAAGTTTATTCTTTAATAATTATATTAATCGATTTTTATTAGAACAACAAATAATTGAAATAATTTGAACTATTCTTCCCGCAATTACTCTAATTTTTATTGCCTTACCTTCCCTTCGCCTTCTTTACCTTTTAGATGATTTAAATAATCCTTTAATTACTTTAAAATCTATTGGCCATCAATGATATTGAAGTTATGAATTTTCAGATTTCTCTAATATTGAATTTGATTCTTATATAATTCAATACCCTAATTCTTCTAATAATTTTCGATTATTAGATGTTGATAATCGAGTTACTATCCCTATAAATAATCAAATTCGAATTCTTATTACAGCATCTGACGTTATTCACTCTTGAACTATCCCTTCTTTAGGAATTAAAGTTGATGCTAACCCTGGACGCTTAAACCAAACTAATTTCTTTATTAATCGTCCAGGAATTTTTTATGGTCAATGCTCTGAAATTTGTGGTGCTAATCATAGATTTATACCTATTGTAATTGAAAGTATTTCAATTAAAAATTTTATTAATTGAATTAATAATTATTCTTCATTAGATGACTGAAAGTAAGTACTGGTCTCTTAAACCATTTTATAGTAATTTAACATTTACTTCTAATGAATAAAGAATTAGTTAAAATATAACATAATTATGTCAAATTTAAATTATTATTTAAAAATAATATTCTTTTATCCCCCAAATAATACCTATTAATTGAATTTTATCTTTTATTATTTTTATTATTATTTTTATTTTATTTAATATCTTAAATTATTATATTTTTTCTATTAAAATTTTTAATAAAAAAAAAATTAAATCATTTAATTCTAATTTTCAACTTTGAAAATGATAGCTAATCTTTTTTCTATTTTTGACCCTTCAACTAACATTTTTAATTTATCAATTAATTGATTAAGAACTTTCATAGGATTATTTTTTATTCCTTACTCCTTTTGATTAATTCCTAATCGTCACATAATTTTTTGAAAATTATTAATTAATAAACTTCATTATGAATTTAAAAATTTGCTAGGACCTAATAATCATGCTGGATCAACTTTTATTTTTATTTCTTTATTTTCATTTATTTTATTTAATAATCTTTTAGGCCTTTTTCCTTATATTTTTACAAGAACAAGTCATTTAACTCTTTCCCTTTCTCTTTCCCTTTCTCTTTGATTAAGATTTATATTTTATGGTTGAATTAATAATTCTTATCATATATTTATTCATATAATTCCTCAAGGAACCCCTAGTATTTTAATACCTTTTATAGTTATTATTGAAACAATTAGAAATATTATTCGTCCTGGAACTTTAGCAGTTCGTCTAACTGCTAATATAATTGCAGGACATCTTTTATTAACTTTATTAAGAAGAACAGGTATTAATATATCTAACTATTTTATTATTATTTTAATTTTTATTCAAATTCTTTTATTAACGTTAGAATTAGCTGTTGCAATTATTCAATCTTATGTTATTTCTATTTTAAGAACTTTATATTCTAGAGAAGTAAATTAATGTCAAACCATAATCACCCCTACCATTTAGTAGATTATAGCCCCTGACCTCTTACAGGAGCAATTGGAACAATAACTTTAGTAACTGGAATAGTAAAATGATTTCATAATTTTAGTATAAACTTACTTATTTTAGGTTATTTTATTATTATTTTAACTATATATCAATGATGACGAGATATTTGTCGAGAAGGCACTTTTCAAGGTAAACATACCTCTTTCGTTTTAAAAGGATTACGATGAGGTATAATTTTATTTATTATCTCTGAAATTTTTTTTTTTATTTCATTTTTTTGAGCTTTTTTTCATAGAAGTTTAGCCCCTAATATTGAAATTGGATCTTCTTGACCTCCTTCAAATATTATTCCATTTAACCCCTTTCAAATTCCCCTTTTAAACACTATTATTTTAATTACATCTGGAATTACTGTTACTTGAACACATCATGCCATTATAGAAAATAATTTTTCTCAAGCTAAACATAGACTTTTAATTACTATTTTATTAGGATTTTACTTTACTATTCTTCAAGCTTATGAATATATTGAAGCTCCTTTTTCTATTGCAGATAGAATTTATGGATCTACATTTTTTATAGCTACAGGATTCCATGGTATCCATGTTATTATTGGAACTATTTTTTTAACAACTTGTTTAATTCGCCATTTAAATAATCATTTCTCAAGAACACATCATTTTGGATTTGAAGCTGCAGCATGATACTGACATTTTGTTGATGTAGTATGATTATTCCTTTATATTTCAATTTACTGATGAGGTAATTAATTATTTATATAATATATTTAGTATATTTGACTTCCAATCAAAAAGTTTAATTTATTTTTAATATAAATAATTATTTTATTATTAATTTTATCTTTTATTATTATTATTATTTCTAATATTATTATAATTATTTCTCTTTTATTATCTAAAAAATCTTTAAAAGATCGTGAAAAATGCTCACCATTTGAATGTGGATTTGACCCAAAATCATCAGCTCGAGCTCCTTTTTCGCTTCATTTTTTTTTAATTACAGTAATTTTTTTAATTTTTGATGTAGAAATTGCTTTAATTTTTCCTATAATTATAACTTTTAAAATAACTAATATTATTATTTGATCTAAAACTAGATTTTTTTTTATTATTATATTATTAATTGGCCTTTATCATGAATGAAATCAAAATATATTAAATTGAACAAATTAAATTTCATAAAGGATTATAGTTTATTAAAATATTTGATTTGCAATCAAAAGATATTATATTTAATTTATCTTAAATAAGAAGCAACTATGCATTTAATTTCGACTTAAAAGAAAGAGTTAGTTAAAATACTCCTTATTTGTTAATTGAAACCAAAATAGAGGTATATCACTGTTAATGATATTATTGAATTTTTATTCCAATTAAATTAAATGAAATATTTAATTTTAAGCTGCTAACTTAATTTTTAGTGAATAATATCATTAATATTTCTTATTTATATAGTTTAATTAAAACATTACATTTTCATTGTAAAATTAAAATAATAATTTTTATAAATTTATTTAAAGATTAATAATCACCTTAATATCTTCAATATTATACTCTCATATTTAAGCTATTTAAATATATTAATATAAAAAAATAAAAAATTATTATTCATAAAATAAATCTATATAAATAAATTTTTAAATTATTTATTAATGTTATACTAGAAAAAATAGAATAATTTTTTATAATTTTATATATTCCTTGACCTCTATATAATTCTCTTCAACCTATATCAATATCTTTAATTATTTTCTGACCAATTTTTAAAAAATTATATCTTAAACCATAAGTTCTTAAATTAGGTATAAATCATATTATATTTAAAAATAATCTTAATTTATAAGTTATTAAATATTTATTTAATGAATTAATATTTATATTTCTAATTAAATATCCTATTATTATACCAATTAATCTTACATAAAAAACTATTAATTTTAAATTTATAGGTAAATAAATTATATAAGGAAATACAAAAATTATTCATCTTAAAAATCAACCTGTTACTACTCTTATAAATAATAATAAAAATATTCTTTTTAATATAATATAATCCTCATCATATAAATTATAAATTCTTATTAAATTATAATCATTAATTATTAAATATATTATTAAACGAATTCTATAAAACATAGTTAATCCAGTAGAAAAATAATATAAAAAAAAAATAATTAAATTTAAATTTCTTATTATTACTATTTCTAAAATTAAATCCTTAGAATAAAATCCAGCTAAAAAAGGAATACCACATAAAGCTATATTAGAAATATTTAAACATAAAGATGTTAAAGGAATATATATTCTTATTCCTCCCATTATACGAATATCTTGATTATCTATTATTATATGAATAATTACCCCCGCACATATAAATAATAAAGCCTTAAACATAGCATGAGTTAACAAATGAAAAAAAGCTAAATTAGATATTCCTATTCTTAAAATTCTTATTATTAAACCTAATTGTCTTAAAGTTGATAAAGCAATAATTTTTTTTAAATCATATTCATAATTAGCTGAAATTCCAGCTATTAATATAGTTAATCCTGATAATAAAAGTAATAATTTTAAAAATATAGTATTAATCAATAAATTATTAAATCGAATTAATAAATAAACTCCTGCTGTTACTAAAGTTGATGAATGAACTAAAGCAGAAACAGGCGTAGGAGCTGCTATAGCAGCTGGTAATCAAGCTCTAAAAGGAATTTGAGCTCTTTTCGTTATTGCCGCAATAATAATTATTATACTAATAATTATTATTTCTAAATCATTATGTATAAATTCTAAATAATAAATAAAATTTCAACTTCCATAATTTATTATTCAACAAATTACTATTAAAATAAATACATCCCCAATTCGATTAGATAAAGCAGTTAATATTCCAGCATTATAAGATTTTCAATTTTGATAATAAATTACTAAACAATAAGAAACTAAACCTAATCCATCTCAACCTAATAAAATTCTAATAATATTAGGACTAACAATTAATAAAATTATTGATAAAATAAATATTAAAACTAAAATAATAAAACGATTTAAATTTAATTCTGATCTCATATATCTTTTTCTATAATAAATTACTGAAGATGAAATTAAACAAACAAAAGTTATAAATAATAATGATATTCAATCTAATAATAATGATATAACAATATTTATAGAATTAAAAGAAATTAATTCTCATTCTATAAAAATAATTATATTATTTATAATAAAATAAATTATTATAATAAAATTAATTAATATAAATATTATTAAAAAAAAAAAACTAATAAAACAAATTGAATAATTTTTTATAATAACCTAAAATGAAAATTCATATTTTTGATACCACAAATCAATATTTTATTTTATTAAATTATTTAAGTAAAATCAAAGAATAAAATAATCAATTTTTAAAATTATCATATTTAAAGGTAATCAATGTAATATTAATAATAAAAATTCTCGTCTAACTCCTATATATAATCTATATAATCTAATATTATATTTACCATGTTGAGTATATGAATATAAATATAAACTATATGCAGCTCTAAAAAAAGTTACTAATATCAATATAATTATTGTTATTATTGATCATCTAATTAAACTATTAATTAATCTAATTTCTCCTATTAAATTTAAAGAAGGTGGAGCAGATATTGATGAAGATAATAATAAAAATCATCATATTCTTATTGAAGGTATAAATATAAGTATTCCCTTAGTTATTAATATTCTTCGTCTTCCTAAACGTTCATATCTAATATTAGCTAAACAAAATATTCCAGATGAACATAAACCATGACCAATTATTAAAACATAAGATCCTATATATCCTCAATAATTTATTGTTATCACCCCTCTAATTACTAAACCTATATGTGCTACAGATGAATAAGCAATTAAAGATTTAATATCAATTTGTCTTAAACATTTTAATCTAATATAAAATCCTCCAACTAATCTAATAATAATTCATAAAATATTTAATTTTAAAGAAACTCTTTGTAAAAAAATTAATACTCGTAATAATCCATATCCTCCTAATTTTAATATTACCCCAGCTAAAATCATTGATCCAGAAACTGGAGCTTCAACATGAGCTTTAGGAAGCCATAAATGAGTAAAATATATAGGTATTTTAACTAAAAAAGCTATTAATATAGAAAAATATAAAATATATAAATTTAAATCATAAAATTTCAAAAAATATATTATTATACAATTTATTTCATTAAAAATATAAAAAATACCTAATAATAAAGGTAAAGAAACAAATAATGTATAAAATAATAAATATAATCCTGCCTGTAATCGCTCAGGTTGGTATCCTCAACCCACAATTAATATTAATGTTGGAATTAATCTTCCCTCAAAAAATATATAAAATATAAATAAATTTATTACAGAAAAAGTTAAATATAATATAATTAATAAAAAAACATTATTTAACATAAAAAAATTAATAAAAAAATTATCTTTAAATAATTTCTCTCTTGCTATTATTATTAAAAAACAAATTCAAATACTTAATAAAATTAAACCAAAAGACATTATATCACACCCTATTATATAACTTAAATTTCTATAATTTATAATTCTTACACTTAAATTTATAAAAAAAAAAAATATTAATATTATTGATATTTGAACCACTCAAAATATATTCTGCTTAAAACATAAAAGAATTATAAAAATCATTATAAAAAAAAATTTTATCATATAATTTTATAATAAGCTAAATCTTTGAAAATAATCATTCCCATGTGTACGAATTATAGAAACCAAAATAGAAATCCCTAAAGTTCCCTCACAAACTGTAAAAACTAAAAAAACTATTAACATATACAATTCCAATTCAATTAATCTTAAATATATTATTAATATTATATAAATTATTAAAATAATAAATTCTAATCTTAATAATATAATTAATAAATGTTTATGTTTTAAAACAAAAATAAAATTTCCAATTATATACATATATATAATTATATTTATCATTTGTTGTTTTTATAGTTTAAAATAAAACATTGGTCTTGTAAATCAATAATAAGAATAATCTTTATAAACTTCAAAGAAAAAGAATATATCTTTATCTATAATCTCCAAAATTATTATTTTATTTAAAATATTCTTTGAAATTATTAAAATAACTTTACTTTTATTAATATTAATTATTTCTTTATTTATAATTTTTTTAAAACACCCACTTTCTATAGGTTTAATAATCTTATTTCAAACTTTATTAATTTGTTTATTATCAGGATTTTTTATTAATACTTACTGATTTTCTTATATTTTATTTTTAACATTTTTAGGAGGATTACTTGTTTTATTTATTTATATTTCAAGAATTGCTTCAAATGAATTATTCAATATTTCATTTATTAATAAAATATTTATCCCTTTTATTATTTTTATTATTATTATCTTAAGATGAATATTAAAATTTAATTTAAAACTATTAAATTATTCTATTAATTTTAATGAAATAAATAACTTTTTTAATTATTTATTTTTAATTAATAATAAAAATTATAATATAATTAGATTAACAAAATTATATAATAAACATAATTATTTTTTAATATTAATATTAATTATTTATTTATTTATTACATTAGTAGCTATTATTAAAATTACTAATATTTTTTATGGACCTTTACGATCCTTTAACTAATGATAAATAAATTTAAACCATTACGTAAAAATCATCCTATTATTATAATTTTAAATAATTCTCTTATTGATTTACCTACCCCCTCAAATATTTCTAATTGATGAAATTTTGGATCTTTACTAGCCATATGTTTAATTATACAAATTATTACAGGTTTATTTTTATCTATATATTATTCAGCTAATATTGAATTAGCATTTTATAGAGTAAATTATATTTGTCGAAATGTAAATTATGGATGATTAATTCGAACTCTTCATGCTAATGGAGCTTCATTTTTTTTTATTTGTATTTATCTTCATATTGGACGAGGAATTTATTATGAATCATTTAATTTCATATATACATGAATAACAGGAATTATTATTTTATTTATTTTAATAGCTACAGCATTTATAGGTTATGTTTTACCTTGAGGACAAATATCATTTTGAGGAGCCACAGTTATTACCAACCTTTTATCAGCCTTTCCTTATTTAGGAACTATTCTAGTTCAATGAATCTGAGGAGGATTTGCAGTTGATAATGCAACTCTTACTCGATTTTATTCTTTCCATTTTCTTTTACCCTTTATTATTTTAGCTTTAACAATAATTCATTTAATTTTTCTTCATCAAACTGGATCTAATAATCCATTAGGAATTAATAGAAATCTTGATAAAATTCCATTTCATCCCTTTTTTTCTTTTAAAGATTTAATTGGAATTATTATTTTATTATTTTTATTATTAATATTATCTCTATTAAATCCTTATATATTAGGAGATCCTGATAATTTTACTCCAGCTAATCCTCTAGTTACTCCAGTTCATATTCAACCAGAATGATATTTTCTTTTTGCTTATGCTATTTTACGTTCAATTCCTAATAAATTAGGAGGAGTTATTGCTCTAGTAATATCAATCTTAATTTTAATAATCTTACCTTTTACTTTTAATAAAAAAATTCAAGGAATTCAATTTTACCCTATCAATCAAATCTTATTTTGATGTATAATATCAACAATTTTTTTATTAACTTGAATTGGAGCTCGTCCAGTAGAAGATCCTTATATTATTATTGGTCAAATCTTAACAATCTTATATTTTTCTTATTTTATTTTAAACCCTTTAATTAATAAATTATGAGATAAATTAATTTTTAATTTATAATTAATGAGCTTGTTATAAGCATTTGTTTTGAAAACTTAATAAAGAATAAAAATTCTATTAATTTATACTAAAAATATATTATTTATATTAAATAAATCTTTAAACCTAAAAATAATAATAAATAATTTAAAGAAACTGGTAAATAAATTTTTCATGATAAATATATCAATTTATCATAACGATATCGAGGTAATGTACCTCGAACTCAAATAAATATAACTGAAATAATAACTATCTTAAAATAAAATAATAAATTTAAATCATAACCTCCTAAATATATTAAACTAAATATTATTCTTATAAATAAAATACTAGAATACTCAGCTAAAAAAATTAATGCAAATCCTCCTGATCTATATTCTGTATTAAACCCAGAAACTAATTCTCTTTCCCCTTCCGCAAAATCAAAAGGAGTACGATTAGTTTCTGCTAATCTTGAAGATATTCAACATAATCTTAAAGGTATTATAATAAAAATAAATCAAATTATTTCTTGATAAATTCTTAATTTAATTAAATTAAATCTTATTATTAAAACTACACATGATAATAAAATTAAACTTAATCTTACTTCATAAGAAATAGTTTGAGCTACTGCTCGTAATCTTCCTAATAAAGAATAATTTGAATTTGATGATCAACCAGCAATTATAACTGTATAAACCCCTAATCTTATACAACATAAAAAAAATAAAATCCCTAAATTAAATCTAATTATATTAAAATAATAAGGTATTAATATTCAAACTATTAATGATAAAATAAATCTTATAATAGGAGAAAAATAATAAACTAAATAATTAGCATTTAATAAATAAGTTTGTTCTTTTCTAAATAACTTAATAGCATCACAAAAAGGTTGTAATAATCCTATATATCCTATCTTATTAGGACCTTTACGAATTTGAATAAAACCTAAAATTTTTCGTTCTATTAAAGTTAAAAAAGCAACCCCAATTATTACCCCAATAATTAAAACAACAAATCCAATTATAATATTATAGTAATCAATTATTATTATTATTACTATATATATAATTTTAAATATATATTTATGACTTCTAAAATCATTACATTTTTTCTGCCAAAATAGTATATATATATATATATATATATATATATATATATATATTAAATTAATAATATTCAAAATTTATTTTTAAATTATTTATTATATTTAATCCTTTCGTACTAAAATATCATAATTATCTAAAGATAGAAACCAACCTGGCTCACACCGGTTTGAACTCAGATCATGTAAGATTTTAATGATCGAACAGATCAAAAATTTAAACTTCTGCATCTAATTTTTATCTTAATCCAACATCGAGGTCGCAAACTCTTCTTCTTATAAGAACTAAAAAAAAAAATTACGCTGTTATCCCTAAGGTAATTTTTTCTTTTAATCATTAACAATGGATCATTTATTCATTAATCAATGTTTAATTTTAAAAAAAGTTTAATTTATTTTTTTATCACCCCAATAAAATAATTTTTTAATTATTATTTACTCATTATATATATATATATATTATATAAAAATACATTTAAATAACTAAAAAAATTATAAAACTCTATAGGGTCTTCTCGTCTTTTAAATAAATTTTAGCTTTTTTACTAAAAAATTAATTTCTAATTATAAAATAGAGACAGTTTATATTTCATCAAATCATTCATACAAGTCTTCAATTAAAAGACTAATGATTATGCTACCTTTGTACAGTCAATATACTGCAGCCCTTCAATATCTATCAGTGGGCAGATTCGACTTTAAATTATTTTCAAAAAGACATGTTTTTGATAAACAGGTGAATATATTATTTTGCCGAATTCCTTTAATTTAATTTTTAATTAATTAATTCTATATATATATAAATAAATTATACTAATTTTATCATTATAACTAATTTTATTTCAATTAAAATTATTTTTTTATAAAAAATTAAATTTTAATTAAAAATTTTTTAATATTTAAATTTTTTTATAAAAAAATATAATTTATAAACAATTTAAATCTTAAAAAATTTAAATTTATAAGAAAAAATTATAAATATATTATAAAAATTTAATTTAAAGATTATCCCTTAAAATATTAAATTTTTAATTTAAATTTTAATATTAATATTAAAATTTATAAAAAAAATTTTAAATTTAATTTATTTCTAAAAAAACTAGATATATTTAAAAACGATTAACATTTCATTTCAAATTAATTATTTTTTATATTTATTCAACAATAAAAACTTTAATTAATTATCTCTTTTAAATTCGAGAAAATTTTTCAAAAAATTTATTTTTAATAAACTCTGATACACAAGATACAACAAATTAAATTTACTTTTTAATTAATTATTTTTCATATTATTTCAACATTCTTTTACAATACATACTTCCCTATAAATTTTTAAATTATTTCTATTTATATACTTTAACCCCCATTAATTTATATAAATATACTTTATTTTAAAATTCTTTTTATTATTTTTAATTAATTAAATTTTATCTATCAAATTAATTAATTTTAATATCTTTTCAATGTAAATGAAATACTTTATTCAAGCTCTAATTTGTCTTTCTAGAAACACTTTCCAGTACCTCTACTTTGTTACGACTTATTCCAACTTTTAAATGAAAGTGACGGGCAATATGTACATATCTTAATTTTTATTCATTTTAATAAATTAATTAAAATTACATTTAAATCCACTTTCAATTTTATTTTTCAAAATAATATCCATTTAAATAAATTCATTGTAATCCATTATTTATCTTAATTATAATCTACATCTTGATCTGAACTAATTTCTTTTTTTAATTTTAAAATATTATTTTTATTTAAAAATATTTTTTTAACAACGATATATAAAATAATAAATTAAGTAAATTTATTCGTGGAATATCAATTACTTAACAGATTCCTCTAAATGAACTAAAATACCGCCAAATTACTTAAGTTTCAATATTTATGTATATATATATATATATAAATATAAATATAATTATTTACTATTTTAGTATTTTAATTTATATTTTTAATAATAGGGTATCTAATCCTAGTTTATTTTTAAATTTATTAAATCATATATTAAAAATAAATTTTAATTAAATTAAAATTTCACTTAATAATTTAATATTTAATTTATAAATTTTAATATTTATTATAAACTAATAAAATTTATTTTAATTTTTGTATAACCGCAACTGCTGGCACAAAATTTGTTAATAATTATAATGTAACTAAATCATAATTTCTTAAATTTTTAATATTATTTACTACTATTTATATTATTATTATTATTATTTAAATAATAATAAATTAACACTAAAATTTATATATAAATATATTTTAAATTTTTAATATATATATATATGTAAACATTTATATATTTATAAATTAAATTTAGTATAATTTATTTAAATATATAATCTAAGATATTAATTTATTTTTCCTAATATTAATATAAATAACAATATAAGCCTTAAGTTTTTATAATTATTTATTGAAAGAAAAAAAATTAAAATTAATTATTAAACCATTTCTAATAATTTTTACCTAAATTA